TATATATGGGCACACGCTGTATTGCCACTAGAAATCAAGACATTGGGATTGGACTTGTAAATCGATTCATAACCTTTCAAGCACAACCAATAGCTATTCGAACTCCCTTTACTTGTAGGAGTGCATCTTGGATCTGTCGATTATGTTATGGCCGGAGTCCTACTCATGGCGACCTGGTTGAATTGGGAGAAGCTGTAGGTATTATTGCAGGCCAATCAATTGGAGAACCGGGCACTCAATTAACATTAAGAACTTTTCATACCGGTGGAGTATTCACAGGGGGTACTGCAGAACACGTGCGAGCCCCTTCTAATGGAAAAATCAAATTCAATGAGGATTTAGTTCATCCAACACGTACACGCCATGGGCATCCCGCCCTTCTCTGTTCTATAAACTTGTATGTAACTATTGAGAGTGAAGATATTCGACATAATGTAAATATTCCATCCCAAAGTTTTCTTTTAGTTCAAAACGATCAATATGTAGAATCAGAACAAGTGATTGCCGAGATTCGCGCGGGAACATCCACTTTGAATTTTAAAGAGAAGATTCGAAAACATATTTATTCTGACTCAGGCGGAGAAATGCACTGGAGCACCGATGTATATCATGCACCCGAATTTACATACGGCAGTGTTCATCTATTACCAAAAACAAGTCATTTATGGATATTATTAGGAGAGCCACGCGGATCCAGTGTAGTTTCACTTTCGATCCACAAGGATCAAGATCAAATGAGTGCGAATTCTCGTTCTGTCAAGAGTTTTCACCTTTCAGGGACGGATGATCAGTTGAGAGAAAAATTCTTTACTTCAGATTTTTCGGGTAAAAAAGAAGATAGGATTCCTGATTATTCAGACCTTAGTCGAATTATATGTACTGGTCGTTGTAATATCGTAGATCCGACCCTTCTGTACCAGAATTCTGATTTATTCTCAAAGAGGCGAAGAAATAGATTCATCATCCCACTCCAATCGATTCAAGAACGCGAGAACGGACTAACGCCCCCTTCAGATATCTTGATTGAAATCTCCATCAACGGCATTTTCCGTAGAAATAGTATTCTTGCTTATTTGGACGATCCTAGATACAGAAGAAAGAGTTCGGGCATTACTAAATATGGGACTCTAGAAATGCATTCAATCGTCAAAAAAGAGGATTTGATTGAGTATCGAGGAGGCAAGGAATTTAGTCCAAAATACCAAATGAAAGTCGATCCATTTTTTTTCATTCCCGAGGAAGTGCATATATTACCCGGATCTTCTTCCATAATGGTACGGAACAATAGTATCATTGGGGTAGATACACAAATTACTTTAAATATGAGAAGCCGCGTAGCCGGGTTGGTCCGAGTGGAGAGAAAAAAAAAAAGAATTGAACTTAAAATCTTTTCTGGAGATATCCATTTTCCCGGAGAGACAGATAAGATATCCCGACATAGCGGCGTTTTGATACCACTAAGAACAGGAAAACGAAATTCTAAGGAATCGAAAAAACGGGAAAATTGGATCTATGTTCAACGGATCACACCTAGTAAGAAAAAGTATTTTGTTTTGGTTCGGCCTGTCGTCACATATGAAATAACGGACGGTATAACTTTAGGAACACTTTTCCCTCCGGATCTGTTGCAGGAAAGGGATAATGTGAAACTTCGAGTTGTCAATTATATCCTTTATGGAAATGGTAAACCAATTCGAGGAATTTCTGATACAAATATTCAATTAGTTCGGACTTGTTTAGTATTGAATTGGGACCAAGACAAAAAAAGTTCTTCTAGTCAAGAAGCCCGTGCTTCCTTTGTTGAAATAAGGGTAAATGGTTTGATTCGACATTTACTAAGAATCGACTTGCTGAAATCCACTTTTTCATATATCGGAAAAAGGAATGATCCCTCGGGCTCAGGATTGTTCTCGGATAATGGATCAGATTGCACAAAAATAAATCCGTTTTCTTCGATTTATTCCAAGGCAATAATTCAACAACCCCTTAATCAAAATAAAAGAACTATTCATACGTTGTTGAATAGAAATACGGGATTCCAATCGTTGATAATTTTGTCATCATCCAATTGTTTTCGAATGGGTCCATTCAACGATGTAAAATATCACAATCACAATGTGATACACAATGGGATAAAAGAATCAATTAACATTACAAAAGATCCTGTAATTCCAATTCAGAATTCGCTGGGGCCTTTAGGAACAGTCCCTCTAATTCGAATTGCGAATGTTTATTCATTTTACCATTTTATAACTCATAATCAGATCTTGGTAAAGAACTATTTGCAACTTGACAATTTAAAACAGACCTTTCAAGTAATTAAATTGAAATATTATTTAATCGATGAAAAGGAGAAAATTTATAACCCCGATCCATGCAGTAACATTATTTTCAATTTGAATTGGTATTTTCTCCATCCCAAGTATTGTCAAGAAACATCTACAATAATGAGTCTTGGGCAGTTTATTTGTGAAAATATATATATATCCAAAAGCGCACC